TATGTGAAATATTTTAATTAATGTAAATAAACACAATTTGGATGGAAAAAACACCACTAGGGGTTTTCCTGTTTCCGGGGGGTTTTCAGGAATAATAGCGATCTCAGGGGTGTTGGGGGGTAGGGGGGTTTACGCGCGTAAACCGGGGGGCATACTTGGATATATATGGAGTGATACTAATACTTTATGCTCGTGATATCCAAGTATGCAATTCTTTATAGAATGACTTTCCACCATGGATACTATTTCCTTGCGTGCAAGGAAATGTTCAACCTTAATTTGTCATTTCTGTATGCACTGTGAAATGCAAGTTGAAAGGAAACCAAAAAAAAAGAACCAAATGCCCATTAGAAAGAACGCCCGGCATGTGGGGTAAAGGGCAATATGTACTCCACCAATAATCAAATGTCTGGCAAAATTCATTGAGGGGAGGAATAATATCAAGATATGTTCCTGAAATAGGAACCAAATGCAAGAAATAGATCACTAAGTGAAACCCCCACGATTATTGTCCCTGACCATCAAGCATGATATGCATTAAGAAATCAACTGATGGTGGTTTCTTACTACACTTGAGAATTTGAGGGTCGACGAGATGGTGGGTTCGTGGTATAACTTAACCGGTGCGAGTTGTGTTCGGTCTTAAATGTCGCTATCACTTGAAATAATCGCATTTGGTGGGTATCTCACTATTGCTTTATGTACACCTTTGTATTTGTGTTGATGTATGAGTGTTTAAATTCGACAAACAGTGGTATTACATTTATGTACGGGAGCACCATTGATAATGGTTAAATTCGATTCATGGTGATAATACATATATGTCTAAACTAGCTTTCTAGGACATATATGTGGGGGGGGCCAGGGCGGCAGAGAATAGTTTAGTTTAGAATCCTAGCTTTGGGAGTTAGGGGTGGAAGTTAAAATCTTCTTTCTCTGAGCACTAGGGGGGAGTTTAACCTCCGGCGTCCGGTTTACAAGACCGGCGCTCTGACACTGAGCTACTAGGGCATGTTCATCGAAGGGCTTTGTTTTCTGCCCATGCTGCCAGAGGGGAGAGAACTAGGATTAGCAGGAAGTAGAGGAAGGATGCTACTTGTCCGATGATGATAAAGGGGGATTCTACAGGTATTGCCCCGATTCAGGTAAGAATGGCAACGTTTGCAACTAAGGTTCAGAATAGGATTCGGGTTAGGGGTCGGAATGTTAGTCCTCGTTGTTTTGAGGTGTGAAGGAAAGGAATGACTATCAGGACAAGGATAGAGGCTAAGAGGGCTAGGACTCCGCCCAGTTTATTTGGGATGGATCGCAGGATGGCGTAGGCGAATAAGAAGTATCACTCAGGCTTAATATGTGGGGGTGTTACTAAGGGGTTGGCGGGGGTGAAATTGTCGGGGTCTCCAAGTAGGTTGGGGGAAAAGAGTGCTAGGGAGGAGAGGCCAACTAGTAGGATAGTGAATCCAAGGGCGTCTTTGTAGGTGCAGTATGGGTGGAAAGAAATTTTGTCTGCATCTGAGTTGAGGCCGACAGGGTTGTTTGAGCCTGTTTCATGAAGGAATAAAAGGTGAATTATTGCTATAGCTGCAATAACAAATGGGAATAAGAAGTGGAAGGCAAAGAATCGGGTTAGTGTGGCGTTGTCAACAGAAAACCCGCCTCAGATTCATTGGACTAGGGTGTTTCCTACGTAAGGGACGGCGGAGAGGAGGTTGGTAATTACAGTGGCACCTCAGAAGGATATTTGCCCTCACGGGAGTACATAACCTACGAAAGCGGTTATCATTACTAGTAGGAGTAGGATTACTCCGGTGTTTCAGGTTTCTTTGTATAGGTAGGAGCCGTAGTATAGTCCTCGGCCAATATGTATGTAAATGCAGATGAAGAAGACTGATGCTCCGTTGGCATGTAGGTTTCGGATTAGTCATCCGTAGTTTACATCTCGGCAGATGTGGGCTACTGATGAGAAGGCGGTAGCGATGTCAGAGGTGTAGTGTATGGCTAAGAAAAGTCCTGTAAGGATTTGGCTTATTAAACAGAGGCCTAAGAGTGACCCAAAGTTTCATATGGTTGAGATGTTAGAGGGGGTGGGGAGGTCAATTAGTGCGTCGTTTGCGATTTTTAGGATGGGGTGAGTTTTTCGGAGGTTGGCCATTAGGGTTCTTATAGTTAAAAAATAACGGTGGTTTTTCAAGTCGCTAGTCCTGGTTAGAGTCCGGGTAGGAACTTATGACTTATTTTATGTCTTTGTTTTTATTTGGGCTTGTGTTGGGTCTTATTGCGGTTGCATCTAATCCTTCTCCTTATTTTGCTGCTCTAGGGCTGGTGGTAGTAGCCGGGTTGGGGTGCGGGGTGTTGGTGGGTCATGGGGGGCCTTTCTTGTCTTTGGTGCTATTTTTAATTTATTTAGGGGGAATGTTGGTAGTATTTGCGTATTCTGCAGCTTTAGCTGCTGAGCCTTACCCGGAAAGTTGAGGGAGTCGTTCGGTTGTGGGGTACGTTGTGGCCTATTCTGTTGGGGTATTACTGGTGTCCGGTTGTTTTTGAGGGGGCTGGTATGAAGTTTCTTGGGTTCCGGCTGATGAGCTTAAAGAGTTTTCTATGTTTCGGGGGGATATTGGAGGAGTTGCATTAATATATTCTTTGGGGGGAGGGATACTAGTTATTAGTGCTTGGGTCTTACTTCTTACTTTATTTGTGGTTTTAGAGTTAACGCGCGGCTTGAGCCGGGGGACGCTTCGGGCGGTTTAAGGGGTGAAAAGGAGGGCGGCGAGGGTCAGGGTGAGCAGGAATAGGGTAAGGTAGGTTTTAATCATACCTTGTTGAGTATTACTTGTTGTAGTGATTAGGGGGAGATTGGCGGTGACTAAGGTTTTTGGCCCTGTTTTTTCTAATCATGTTTGGTCAATCATTTGGTTGGCCATTGTTTGTCCAAGGACGAGGTTTATTTTAGGGGCTAGGCGATGAATGATTATAGGAAAGAAGCCTAATATGTTAGAGAAGTGGTGGAGGGGCAGGTGGGGAGCGGGTTTGAATTGTTTGCTTGTTAGGGAGGCGAGTTCAAGTGCGATAATGAGTCCTAGGATTGTGACGATTAGGGCGCTGAGTTTTAGGAGGGGTGGTATGGTTATTACGGGGGTTTTAAGGGGTGTAATATTTGAGGTGATTAGTAGGCCGGCAATAATGCTGCCTCACGCTAGGCGTTTGATAGGGTTAATTACTGTTGGGTTGTTTTCGTTGATGGGGGATAGTGGGTTGAAGCGGGGGTGTCCTATGGATACAAAGAAGACAACACGCAGGCTATAGACAGCAGTGAAGGAAGTGGCAAGTAGGGTGAGGGCGAGGGCTCAGGCGTTAAGGTGGGATGTGTTCAGGGCCTCAATGATGGCGTCTTTTGAAAAGAATCCTGCGAGAAAGGGGGTTCCTGTTAGTGCGAGGCTGCCGATTGTGAGACAAGATGAGGTGGTTGGGGTGAGGTGATGTATTCCTCCTATTTTGCGGATGTCTTGTTCGTCGTTTAGGCTGTGGATAATGGAGCCGGAGCAGAGGAATAGTATGGCTTTAAAGAAAGCGTGGGTGCAGATGTGGAGGAAGGCTAGTTGGGGCTGGTTTAGCCCAATTGTCACTATCATTAGGCCTAGTTGGCTTGAGGTTGAGAATGCAACAATTTTTTTGATATCATTTTGGGTAAGGGCGCAGGTGGCGGTAAATAGGGTTGTGAGGGCTCCGAGACATAAGCAAGTTGTTAGGGCGGTTTGATTGTTTTCTAAAAGGGGGCTAAGGCGGATGAGTAGGAAAATTCCAGCGACGACCATGGTGCTGGAGTGAAGTAGGGCAGAGACCGGCGTAGGACCCTCCATTGCAGAGGGCAGCCAGGGGTGAAGTCCGAATTGGGCTGATTTGCCGGTGGCAGCAAGGATTAGGCCCAGTAGTGGAAGGGTGAGGTCAAAGTCTTTGGAGGCGGCAAATATTTGTTGTATTTCTCATGAGTTTAGGTTTGTGGCCATTCATGCTATAGCCAGGATTAGTCCGATGTCTCCGACTCGGTTATACACGACCGCCTGGAGGGCGGCGGTGTTGGCGTCTGCTCGTCCATATCATCAGCCGATTAGGAGGAAGGATATGATCCCTACACCTTCTCAGCCAATGAAAAGTTGGAATATGTTGTTGGCCGATACAAGGATAATTATGGCTACTAGAAAGGTGAGTAGGTATTTAAAGAATCGGTTTATGTTGGGGTCTGCGTGCATGTATCATGATGCAAACTCTAGGATGGATCAGGTTACATAGAGGGCAATCGGGATAAAGATGATTGAGTAGTGGTCGAATTTTAGGCTAATGTTGACGTCAAAGGTGGTGGTGTTTATTCAGTTTCAATTGGTGATAATTACCTCTGCGCCTTCATTGAGGAATAGGAAGAGGGGGATAAGGCTTACTAGGAAGGCCATTTTTACTGCTGTTTTTACTTGAGTTAGGGCCCAGGTGTTTTCTTGTGGGTTTGGGCTGAGGGTCGTTATGAGGGGATAAAGGAGTAGTGTAAAAATGGTTAATAGACTTGAAGTCATGATGATTGTGGTAGAGTGCATAGCTGCTACTTGGATTTGCACCAAGAGTTTTTGGTTCCTAAGACCAACGGATGAGCTGTTATCCTTTAGGAGCGCGAGTGAGCCATGGATTTTAACCAAGGTGGCGAGGATTAGCAGTCCTTGCTGCTGCGATGCCTCTCTCGGTGGACAAGAGGGCTTTAACCTCCGTCTTTAGAATCACAATCTAACGTTTTGTTTAAACTATGTCTACAGGCGGTTCAACCTCAGATTAGTTCAGGTTTCATAATTAGTAGAATTAGGGGGACGAGGTGGAGGGCCATGAGGAGATGTTCTCGAGAGTGGGAGGGATCTAAGGCGATAATGTGTGTTGGTAGGGGGCCCCGTTGGGTTATTAGGAATATGTAGAGGGAGTAGCCAGCGGTAATTAGAGTTCCAGTCCCTGTGAGGAGGAGGGTTCATCAGGATCAGTTAAATAGGGAGGTAATGATTATTAGTTCTCCTATGAGGTTTGGGAGTGGGGGGAGTGCTAGGTTAGCTAGGCTGGCAATAAATCATCAGGTGGTCATTAGGGGGAGGACTATTTGTAGGCCTCGAGCCAGGACCATGGTTCGGCTGTGGGTTCGTTCATAGTTAGTATTGGCAAGACAGAATAGTGCGGAAGATGCAAGTCCGTGTGCAATTATAAGGATTAGGGCGCCGGTAAAGCCTCAAGGGGTTTGGATTAAAATGCCCCCTGCAACTAGGCCCATGTGGCTGACTGATGAGTAGGCAATGAGAGATTTTAGGTCTGTTTGGCGTAGACAGATGGAGCCAGTTATGATAATGCCTCAGAGTGCAAAGATGATGAAGGGGTAGCTTAATTCTTTGGTTAGGGGGTCCAGTATAACCATTATTCGTATCATGCCGTAGCCTCCTAGTTTTAGAAGTACAGCGGCAAGGACTATTGATCCGGCAATGGGGGCTTCAACATGTGCTTTAGGAAGTCATAGGTGTACCCCATATAAGGGCATTTTAACTAGGAAGGCCAGAAGGCAGCCTGCTCATCATAGTTTGTCTGCATAGGATGCTAGTTGGAGGGGTTTGGCGTATTGGAGGGTTAATATTGAGAGGGTGCCTGTGTCGTTTTGTAGTAAGAGGAGGGCTACTAAAAGGGGTAGGGATCCGGCCAGGGTATAGAATAAAAAGTATGTGCCTGCATTGAGGCGTTCAGTTTGGTTACCTCATCGGGTGATAATAATAAGGGTGGGGATTAGGGTGGCCTCAAATATGACGTAAAATATAATAATTTCTGTGGCACCAAAGGCTAAAATTAGGAATACTTGCAGGGAGGTTAGGAGGGTGATGTATATTCGTTGACGGTTTTGGGGTTCTGGGGTTATGTGGTTTTGGCTGGCGAGGATTATTAGAGGGAGGAGTCAGCAGGTTAGGACGAGGAGGGGTGTTGAGAGGGGATCTGTTGCTATAAATGTGTTTAACGTGGATCAGCCTGTTTCTGACAAGTGGCCTAGCCAGGTGAGGCTAATTAGTGCAATTACTAGGCTTTGACCCAGGGTTGTAGGTCACAGCCATTTGGCGGGGGTTAGCCAAGTGGTGGGGACTAGCATGAGTGTTGGGATTAGAATTTTTAGCATTGTAGGAGGTTAAGGCTTTGTAGGCGGTCGGTTCCGTGGGTTCGGGCAGTTGCAACTAGTAGGGCTAGCCCTGCGCTGGCTTCACATGCTGAGAATGCCAGTAAGAGCATAGGAGAGGCTGAATAGCCTGTGGCATCTAGCTGAAGGGCTCATAGGGAGAGGGCAATATAAAGTGAGAGTATTATGCCTTCTAGGCAAAGGAGGGCAGAGAGAAGGTGGGTTCGGTGGAATGCTAGGCCTACTAGTCCTAGGATAAAGGCTGATGAGAAAGAGAAGTGAACAGGGGTCATTAGGTAGTTATGGACTTAAACCACAAATTTTTGAGCCGAAATCAAATGTTTTTTCTTAGACTAACCACCTATTCGGCTCACTCTAGTCCTCCTTGGGTTCATTCATAGATTAGTCCGAGGGTTAGGAGTATTAGGACGGCGGTTGCTCAAATAAATGTGTAGAGAGGTGAGACCAGCTGGTCCCCTCAGGGAAGAGGGAGGAGGAGGGCAATTTCAAGATCGAAAAGGAGGAAGAGAATGGCGATTAGGAAGAATCGTAAGGAGAAGGGGAGTCGTGCGGAGCCAAGCGGGTCAAAGCCGCATTCGTAGGGGGAGAGCTTTTCATAGTCCGGGGTCATTTGAGGGAGTCAGAAGGAGACGAGGGCCAGGACGGAAGAGAGGAGGACAGTGATTGTAATGATTGTTAGGACAAGGTTCATTATCTTTCCTTGGGGTTTAACCAAGACCGGGTGATTGGAAGTCACTTATACTAGCTTTAATACTAGAAAGATTAAGATCCTCATCAGTAAATGGAGATATAAAGGAATAGTCATACGACATCTACAAAGTGTCAGTATCAGGCGGCCGCTTCAAAGCCGAAGTGGTGTTCAGATGTAAAGTGGTATTGGATTTGACGGAGGAGACATACGGCTAAGAAGGTTGAGCCGATGATTACGTGAAGTCCGTGGAATCCTGTTGCTACGAAGAAAGTGGAGCCGTAAACTCCATCGGCGATTGTGAAGGGGGCTTCATAATATTCTAGGGCTTGAAGGAAGGTAAAGTAGAAGCCCAGGAGAATTGTTAGGCCTAGGGAGTGGATTGCTTGTTTTCGTTCACCTTCTATGATGCTGTGGTGGGCTCATGTAACTGTTACACCGGAGGCTAAAAGGACGGCCGTGTTTAGCAGGGGAACTTCGAATGGGTCTAAGGTGATAATTCCTGTTGGGGGTCAGCAGCCGCCTAGTTCAGGGGTGGGGGCGAGACTTGAGTGGTAGAAAGCTCAGAAAAATCCTAGAAAGAAGAAAACTTCTGATGTAATAAAAAGGACTATTCCGTATCGGAGGCCTTTTTGGACGGGGGGCGTGTGGTGTCCTTGAAAGGTTCCTTCTCGAATAATGTCTCGTCATCATTGGTATATAGTTAATAGGAGCAGTACTAGTCCTAGCGTTATAAGGGTTGTGGAGTGGAAGTGAAATCAAATAGCAAGTCCGGATGTCATTAGGAGAGCGGCAATTGCGCCTGTGAGGGGTCAAGGGCTGGGGTCAACTATGTGATATGCGTGTGCTTGGTGGGCCATTAGACGTTTTCTTGTAGGTAGAGGCTTAGTAATAGTACGAAGACATAGGCTTGGATTATAGCAACGGCGACTTCTAGGAGGGTGAGTAATAAGAGGAGGGTGCCTGTGAGAATGGCTACAGTAGGCATTAAAGGGGCTAGGACGGCGGTGGCAGTGGCAATTAGTTGAATAAGAAGATGGCCTGCTGTTAAGTTGGCTGTGAGTCGAACTCCGAGGGCGAGGGGCCGAATGAACAGGCTGATTGTCTCGATGATAATGAGAACGGGAATTAGAAGGGTTGGTGTCCCTTCCGGTAAGAGGTGTCCTAGGGCATGTGTAGGTTGATTTCGTATCCCAATGATAACGGTTGCGAGTCAAAGGGGCACTGCAAGTCCCATGTTTAAGGAGAGTTGTGTTGTAGGGGTAAAGGTGTATGGTAGGAGGCCAAGCATGTTAAGGGTAATTAAGAAAAGTATAAGGGATGTAAAGAGGGCGGCTCATTTATGTCCCCCGAGGCTCATTGGGAGAAGGAGTTGTTGAGTGAACCGGTTGATGAATCAGCCTTGAAGGGCTAATAGCCGGTTGTTTAGTCATCGGCCTGTGGGGGCGGGGTATAAGATTCATGGAAGGCTAAGGGCCAGAGCAATTAGGGGAATTCCTAGGTATGTGGGGCTCATGAATTGGTCAAAGAAGCTTAGGATCATGGTCAGTTTCAGGCTTGTGTGTTGGGGCTTTCTGTGCTTTGTGTTGTGAGTTCATTTGGGAAGGTGTGGGCTAGGACTTTGGGGGGAAGGAATGTTAGGAAGATTAGTCATGAAAAGATTAGAATGGCGAATCAGGGGGCGGGGTTGAGTTGGGGCATGTCACTAGGGGTGGTTGGGGATCACCAGTCTTTAGCTTAAAAGGCTAACGCTTATGCCCGATTTAGCTTCTTAGTGAGGCGTCTTGAAGTATTAGGAGAGATCAGTCCTCAAAGTGTTCTAGAGGGACTGCTTCAACTACAATAGGTATAAAGCTGTGGTTTGCTCCGCAAATTTCAGAGCATTGGCCGTAGAATACGCCGGGTCGTGAGGCAATAAAGGCTGTTTGGTTTAGACGGCCTGGCACTGCGTCCATTTTTACACCCATGGCAGGGACTGCTCATGAGTGAAGGACATCTTCAGCTGAGACAAGAATACGAATGGGGGATTCAACTGGGATAACTATTCGATGGTCTGCTTCCAGCAGGCGGAACTGGCCGGGGGCAAGGTCTTGGGTGGGGATTATGTATGAGTCAAAGCCAAGGTCTTCATAATCTGTGTACTCATAGCTTCAGTATCATTGGTGTCCTATTGCTTTGATTGTTAGATGTGGGTCATTAATTTCGTCCATGAGGTAGAGGATCCGAAGTGAGGGGAGGGCAATTAAAATAAGAATCACTGCTGGTAGAACTGTTCAGATAATTTCGATTTCTTGGGAGTCTAAAATGAACTTGTTAGTTAGTTTGGTGGAGACTATTGCCACAATAATGTAAAGCACTAGTGTGCTGATTAGGAATACAATCATTAGGGCGTGGTCGTGAAAGTGGAGAAGTTCTTCTATAACGGGGGAGGCCGCGTCTTGGAATCCTAGTTGTGAGGGATGTGCCATTCTAGCTAGTGCTTAAGACACGCGGGGGTTCAACCCACAAATCTGCCTTGACAAAGCAGTGTAATATCCGTTTTACTAGTGTCTTATAAAAGAAAGTGGCAGAGTGGTTATGCGATTGGCTTGAAACCAATAAATGGGGGTTCAATTCCTTCCTTTCTCGTTAGTCTGCTTGTACTAGTACGAAGGCAGGCTCCTCGAATGTGTGGTATGGTGGAGGGCACCCATGTAGTCATTCTACGTTGGTTGCGGTTAGTTCTACTGATAGAACTTCCCGTTTGGCAGCAAAGGCTTCTCAGATAATGAATAGGAACATGATTACTGCCACTAGAGAGACTAGTGATCCTATTGAGGAGACAGTATTTCATAGGGTGTAGGCGTCGGGGTAATCTGAGTACCGCCGAGGCATGCCTGCAAGGCCGAGGAAGTGTTGGGGGAAGAATGTAAGGTTGACGCCTAAGAATATAACTGCAAAGTGGATTTTAGTTCATGTGTCGTGGAGTGTGTATCCTGTGAATAGCGGGAATCAGTGTACAAAGGCGGCTACAATGGCGAATACGGCCCCCATAGAGAGAACATAGTGGAAGTGGGCTACTACATAGTAGGTGTCATGGAGTACGATGTCTAATGAAGAGTTGGCTAGGACGATGCCTGTGAGCCCCCCTACTGTAAATAAGAAAATGAACCCAAGGGCCCATAGGAGTGGGGTTTCTCATTTAATGGACCCACCGTGTAATGTGGCGAGTCAGCTAAAGACTTTTACCCCTGTTGGAATGGCAATAATCATGGTGGCCGATGTAAAGTATGCTCGTGTGTCTACGTCTATGCCGACTGTAAACATGTGGTGGGCTCAAACAATAAACCCTAGCAGGCCGATGGCCATCATGGCTCATACTATTCCTATATAGCCAAAAGGTTCTTTTTTACCGGAGTAGTAGGCGACGATGTGTGAAATTATCCCGAATCCGGGGAGAATAAGAATGTAGACTTCTGGATGGCCAAAGAATCAGAATAGGTGTTGGTAGAGAATTGGGTCACCTCCTCCTGCGGGGTCAAAGAAGGTTGTATTTAGGTTGCGATCTGTTAGTAGTATCGTAATACCTGCTGCAAGTACGGGCAGGGAAAGAAGAAGGAGAACTGCTGTAATGAGCACCGCTCAGACGAACAGGGGTGTTTGGTATTGTGAAATGGCTGGGGGTTTCATGTTGATGATGGTTGTAATAAAGTTAATGGCCCCTAGAATAGAGGAGACACCCGCCAGGTGTAGAGAGAAGATTGTTAGGTCGACTGAGGCTCCTGCGTGTGCAAGGTTTCCGGCGAGGGGCGGGTATACAGTTCATCCGGTCCCTGCCCCCGCTTCTACCCCAGAAGAGGCTAGGAGAAGGAGGAAGGAAGGGGGAAGAAGTCAGAAGCTCATATTATTCATTCGAGGGAATGCCATGTCGGGCGCTCCGATCATCAGGGGGATTAGTCAGTTTCCAAATCCTCCAATCATAATTGGTATTACTATAAAGAAAATTATTACAAAGGCGTGTGCGGTAACAATGACATTGTAGATCTGGTCATCTCCTAGAAGGGCCCCCGGCTGGCTTAGCTCTGCTCGGATTAAAAGGCTTAAGGCGGTGCCGACTATTCCGGCTCAGGCACCAAATACTAGATAAAGGGTGCCAATGTCTTTGTGGTTGGTTGAGAAAAATCAGCGTGTGATTGCCACAGGTAAGGTGGCTGAGGTAAGCGGTGGATTGTAGCCCCATAGACAGAGGTTTGAGTCCTCTCCTTATCAAGCCCTGGGGTGTTATCATATCAGATTGCAAATCTGAGGAAGCAGACTAACTGTCTGCCGGGGCTTTTCCCGCCTGGTCTACCCGCGGCGGGAAAAGTAGATGAATGCTCGCTGGTTTGGGCGCTTAGCTGTTAACTAAGATTTTGTAGGATCGAGGCCTTCTCATCTAGTAAGGCTTTAGCTTAATTAAAGTGTCTGTTTTGCATATAGAAGATGTGGGATAAAGTCCTGCAAGTCTTATCAGGGGCTGGGAGATTCTCACTCCCGCTTAGGGCTTTGAAGGCCCTTGGTCTGAAGTGCTATCCTAAGCCCCTTAGGGGGTTAGCAGGGCGGTAGCGGCGGGGGTTAAGGGGAGCAAAGAGATTGTTGCTATTGTTGATAAAGCTAGTGGTATGGTGTGTTGGAGTAGGGGGAGGCGTCAAGGTATGGTATTGGTTAAGTTGTTAGGGGACATGGTGAGGGTTATAGCGTAGGATAAGCGCAGGTAGAAGTATAGGCTGAGGAGAGCTGTTAGGGCGGCTAATGTAGCTGTGGGGGCGAGTCCTTGTTTAGTTAGTTCTTGGAGGATTAGTCATTTTGGTGCGAATCCGGTTATTGGGGGAAGGCCCCCTAGTGATAGCAGAATAAGAGGTATCAGGGCAGTTAAGGCGGGGCTTTTCGCTCATGATGTGGCGAGGGTGTTGATGTTGGTTGAGTTGTTTAGTTTGAATACTAGGAATGTTGAGAATGTCATGATGAAGTATGTAAGGAGGGCTAGTAAGGTGAGGGCGGGGTTAAATTGGATAATCAGGATTATTCATCCGAGATGGGCGATGGATGAGTAGGCCAGAATTTTTCGGAGCTGGGTTTGGTTAAGGCCCCCTCAGCCCCCTACCAGGGTAGACATAAGTCCGAGGGCAATTATGGTTGTGGGGTTGGCGGGTTGAATTTGCAGAATTAGGGCGAAAGGGGCTAGTTTTTGTCAGGTGGATAGGATTAATCCGGTGGTTAGGTCTAATCCTTGAAGAACTTCGGGTAGTCATGAATGGACTGGGGCCAGGCCGATTTTGAGTGCTAGAGCTAGTGTAATGATAGTAATGGGTAGGGGGTGTGATATCTGTTGGATGTCTCACTGTCCAGTGAGTCAGGCATTAGTGGTGCTAGCAAAGAGGATTATGGCAGCGGCAGTGGCTTGTGTGAGGAAGTATTTTGTGGTTGCTTCAACTGCTCGGGGGTGGTGGTGTTGGGCTATTAGGGGGATAATAGCTAGGGTATTTATTTCAAGTCCTATTCAGGCAAGTAGTCAGTGGGAACTTGCAAATGTAATAGTGGTTCCTAGGCCTAGGCCGAATAAAAGGGTGGCAAGAATGTACGGGTTCATTAGTAGAAGAAGGATTTTAACCAACATGTTTGGGGTATGGGCCCAAAAGCTTAATTAGCTGATTTTACTAGAAAGTGGTGTAGTGGAAGCACCAAGAGTTTTGATCTCTTAAGGACGGGTTCGAGTCCCTTTTTTCTAAGGAGCTGGGGGGATTTTAACCCTCATGATTCACTCTATCAAAGTGGCCCTTTAAATTCAGGCACAACTCCCGGGTATTATAGTTGTGGGGGTAGACCTGCGAATGCGATGGGAAGTGCTAGGTGTCAAATTACTAGGGCTAGTGTTAGGGGGAGGAAGTTTTTTCAGATTAGGTGCATTAGTTGATCATATCGGAATCGGGGGTATGAGGCTCGCACTCATAAGAAGACGACTGAGAGGAGGGCGGCTTTGGTTATTAGGTTTATTGCTGTTAGTTCTGGGATTGTTGGAATGTGAGAGGCGCCTAAGAATAGGGTGGCGGATAGTGTATTTATAAGGAGGATGTTGGCGTATTCAGCGAGGAAGAAGAGGGCGAAGGGTCCCCCTGCATATTCTACATTAAAGCCAGAAACTAGTTCTGATTCTCCTTCAGTAAGGTCGAAGGGGGCTCGGTTTGTCTCTGCTAGGGTTGAGATGTATCATATTGCGGCTAGGGGTCATGCAGGAAGAATTAGTCAAATGCTCTCTTGGGCAATGTTAAAGGTTTGAAGTGTAAAGCCCCCCGTGAAAATAATAATGTTCAGAAGAATTAGCCCTAGGCTTACTTCATAGGAGATAGTTTGGGCGACGGCTCGGAGGGCCCCTATGAGAGCATATTTTGAATTTGATGCTCATCCTGAGCCTAGAATGGAGTAGACGGCTAGACTTGACAGGGCGAGGATAAATAAGATTCCTAGGTTGAGATCAATGACGGGATAAGGGAGGGGTATTGGGGCTCAGAGAGTCAGGGCGAGGGTTAAGGCTAATATGGGGGTGATTAAAAATAGGACGGGGGAGGAGGTGGAAGGTCGGACTGGTTCTTTGATGAAGAGTTTAACACCATCTGCGATTGGTTGGAGTAGTCCGTAAGGGCCGACAACGTTGGGCCCCTTTCGTAGTTGTATGTACCCTAGTACCTTTCGCTCAAGTAGGGTAAGAAATGCAACGGCTAGAAGTACGGGGACGATGAAGGCTAAGGGGTTTAGGACGTGGGTGGTAAGGATTGAAATCATAGTTAAGGAGAGGATTTGAACCTCTGTAGAAAGGGCTTAGGTCTTTTGCAGTGTCCAGGCTCTGCCACCTTAACATGCCATGTTCTTAGGCTTAAGGGGTATGCCCCTTTGCCTATTTTAGTTGTTTTCATTAGGTGGGGGTAAGGCGTGCCTCAAGCATGGGCCTTTTCTTTCCGGTCCTTTCGTACTAGAAGAAGATCATATCATAGATAGAAACTGACCTGGATTACTCCGGTCTGAACTCAGATCACGTAGGACTTTAATCGTTGAACAAACGAACCCTTAATAGCGGCTGCACCATTAGGATGTCCTGATCCAACATCGAGGTCGTAAACCCCCTTGTCGATATGGGCTCTGGAAGGGGATTGCGCTGTTATCCCTAGGGTAACTCGGTTCGTTGATCGGTAGTACCGGATCATTTATGGTCAGAGGTTCTGTCACTTGGAGTGGCGGCTCTTGGTTGTAGAAGAAGTTCTTCCGTTCCACGTGGGGGTTTCGTTTTTCCCCATGGTCGCCCCAACCAAAGACATTTGAGCAGGGTTGTCATTTTATTGCTCCGTTTTAATTTTGGAGTCTTAATTTGGACTGCTTTGTGTCTAAAGCTCCATAGGGTCTTCTCGTCTTATGTTTATATCCCCGCTTCTGCACGGGGAGATCAATTTCACTGACTTGGAGAAAAGAGACAGCTAAGCCCTCGTTATGCCATTCATACGGGTCTTCATTTAAAAGACAAGTGATTGCGCTACCTTCGCACGGTCAAAATACCGCGGCCGTTAAACATATAGTCACAGGGCAGGCGGGACCTCTTATATTTTGTTTTGCAAGAGGCGATGTTTTTGGTAAACAGGCGAGGCTTGTGTTTGCCGAGTTCCTTTTTTCTCTTTTAGTCTTTCCTTGTGGGCACTCCAGTGTGGGGTCAACGGCTAGTATTTGAATGTTTTTCTAGTTTTATGGTTTATTATTCAATACCCTCTTTTATTGGGGCCGGTTAAGGGTCGGTGGGGGGTCCGTTCCGATGTACACTTGTGCAAGGAGAAAATCTAGAATTTTCTTGTTACTCATATTAGCAGGGTCTCTCCCATGGTTGCATGGGAGGGCCTAGTAGGATTAGGGGGTTTAGATGATTAATCAGAATATGGGGTTGGTAGGTGTGTCTGAGCTTTAACGCTTTCTGTTGAGGTGGCTGCTTTTAGGCCCACTGAAGCACTCAATTCCTTAGTAATTATGATCTTTATCCTCCTGGTAAAGTTGTGTCTTGTTTCAAAGGAGCTGTACCTCCTTCGAATAACTCCCTCGGCTAAGCCTGAATATCCAGCTTAAGTAAACGACTGGGTTGGGTTGGGAAATACGGGGGGCTGAACTTTTATCCATTTCTTAGGCAACCAGCTATAACTAGACTCGGTAGGTCTGTCACCTCTACTCAAAGTTCTTCCCACTCTTTTGCCACAGAGACGGGTTTGCCCTGTAATAGGCTGTCTTGGAGTAGCTCGTCTAGTTTCGGGGTGTCGAACTAAAGAACTCTATGCTCGAATAGTACTGGCTAAGTCATGATGCAAAAGGTACGAGTTTAAATCTCTGCTTTTCTGGGCTTAAAATGATTTGTTTCATTTCTCTTTCAGCGTTCCCTTGCGGTACTGTTCTATTGCTCCTAATTCTCTTTTCTGTCTCCCGTACTAAGAGGGAAAAATGATTTGTTTGTTAGGTTTGGGGTGTTTGGGGGTATTTATGTTTGATTGTTGGTTGGATTTTGTGGGCTAGCTGTGGGGCGTCAGGGTAATCCGATTTGCACGGATGTCTTCTCGGTGTAAGTGAGGCGCTTTCCTATGTTTAGCTATACCCTGATTTTTCCAAGTACACCTTCCGGTACACTTACCATGTTACGACTTGCCTCCCCTTTGCAATGGGTACTGTTTTAGTTATAAAGAATAATAAGCTTGGAGAGAGTGACGGGCGGTGTGTGCGCGCTTCAGGGCCGGTTTCAGTGGAACGCTCTATTTTCCACTTACTGCTAAATCCTCCTTCAGTTGTATATTTCAGTACTAATACATTCGTGGTTCTCTGTAGTAGAGAATGTAGCCCATCTCTTCCCCTCCCATGCGCTACACCTCGACCTGACGTTTTGGGTTTTACCAATTTTGCTTACTATAAGGCCTTCACAGGGTAAGCTGACGACGGTGGTATATAGGCGGGAAAAACAAAGGGGGGTGAGGTTGAACGGGGGTTATCGGTTCTAGGACAGGCTCCTCTAGGTGGGTCTAAAGCACCGCCAAGTCCTTTGGGTTTTAAGCTAATGCTCGTAGTTCCCGGGCGGATAGTGGGGTATATTACTATCTATGTTTAGGGCTAGGCATAGTGGGGTATCTAATCCCAGTTTGTTACGTAGCTTTCGTGGGTTCGGGTGGGGGGTAAAGCCACTTTCGTGATGGTTCTTCGTACCTTCGGATGCGTATAACAGCTTTGAAGGCGTTCGGCTTTAGTTTAGGTTGTCCTCTAACCACTCTTTACGCCGGTGACTATCAGCTTGGGTCGCTCGTATAACCGCGGTGGCTGGCACGAGTTTTACCGGCCCTCTTAACTTTGACTAAGTCAAGTTTTCACTTATGGCTCAATGTTTATCACTGCTGAGTTCCCTTGGGGGTGTGGCTGAACAAGGCGTCTTGGGCTGCGGGGCGCGCCTGATGCCGGCTCCTCAGCCCCGGGCAGGGAGATGAGGGCATTCTCACAGGGGTGCGGATACTTGCATGTGTAAATCTAGTTAAAGTCGATAGTAAAGTCAGGACCAAGCCTTTGTGCCTGCGGAGCTTACTAGGGCCCATCTTAACATCTTCAGTGTTACGCTTTAATTAAGCTACGCTGGC